TAATTTTTGTTCTTTCTTTAATTTTTGTTCTTTCTTTTTAGGCCTATGGCGATTGAAATAATTGAAAGATTTCAAATATTTCAATAGATTTATCTCTTTGCTCTCTTTGCATCGACCTTTTAATTGAGACCATATACTCTTAGATAAAGTGTAGTGAGGCAGACCTCTTACCCAGTTTTTCCATGGATTCGTTCGAAAATTTTGAAGTTTCTTATTCTTGAATTCGGAATGAAAGATTCCTTGTCTTTCAAAAGACTCCTTTATTGCAGTCTTAAGAAAAAAAGACGTTCCGCGATATTCAAGAACAGATCTTAACTTATCACTAACTTGGCTTTGTGATAATTTGTAAAATACATAGGCTTGTGACAGGGAAGAGAAATCTGGCGGGGCAAAAAATTTCAGAAAATCCTTATCCAAACGAATTACTTTTTTATTTGTTTCAGTATTGTAACTGGCTTTATCCAAAATTTTGTTAATGATACATAGAACGATATCTAGGCATATTTGGTATATTTTTTCAATCAAACATTTTAGAAAATAATGAAATTTATTTATTAATCGAACCGTTCTTCTTTTTAAAATTTTCCAAAGATTTTTTTGTGATTCTCCATTTTTATTTAGTACTGTTTCTTTTCTAATTATTTCTATTTGATTTTTTATTGTGTTTGTTCTATCAATCAGATTTTCTATTTCTTCCAGATTTTCTATTTCTTCTTCTGAATTTGGCAAAGCTGTAGATTGAATTTGACTAAACGATTCCTGAATTATCTCATTGCTGATTATCGAATCTTTTTCTTTTTTAGTTTCACTCGATTTATCTTTACTAAGCCATTTTATTTTGATTCTTTTGATTGTCGTCTTGACAAATTTTCTTATAACCTTCAAAATAACCTTCAAATTGAGACTTGACCTGAAGATCCAAAATCTGTCACCCATTAACGGCTTTAGTTTTGGCTCTAGTTCGTTCCAAATGGTCGAAAAAAAATAGTCAAAGGACTGGTCTTTTACCGGAAGACCAAACGGATACGTAGTTAGTCCCCACCATAGAGGCATTAGATAAAGCTCTTGATATTTTTTTTCATATAATTCGTATTGTGCATCCTCCTCTCGGTGCCAAGCTTTCAAAAAAAAAGGACGTATAATTTTGATCTGAAAACCGTCGTCGAACCAATCCTCCGGCCAATGAGTCCACGGGCTTGCCCCGATTATAGGCTCACCGAAATTGTCGGTTAGTACATGAACCTCGTTTTCCAAGTCCTCGAAATCGTCGTCCCACTCGGTCTTTTGCAATAATAAGAAACGGACAACATTTTTCAATATTATCAATGAAGGCAATGTAACCTTTCTTCTTAAAAATTCTTGACAAAGTAATAACACAGTTCGTATTCCGAGCGCATTGTCTACGTTATCTTCCCACAGTTCGATTCCCCGCACTATTTTTAACTCGCCCGGTTCGTCCTCATCTTCCTTTTCTTTCTCGTTTTTACTCTTTTTTTTTTCCAGTTTTGAAAGTCGTTCCAGCTCTGTGCTTGGTTTCGTCTTTTCCCTTTCTAACCTTTCTTTCCTTTTTTTCCTTTCTTTTTCGTCTATCTTCCTTTCTTTCCCTTTTTCCCTTTCTAACCTTTCTTTCCTTTTTTTCCTTTCTTTTTCGTCTATCTTCCTTTCTTTCCCTTTTTCCCTTTTTTTCCTTTCTTTCCTTTTTTCCCTTTTTTTCCTTTCTTTCCTTTTTTCCCTTTTTTTCCTTTCTTTCCTTTTTTCCCTTTCTTTTTTGTTACGTGCGTTAAGAGCGGCAAGGGGGCCTTTTTTGCTTATTTTGCTTATTTTGCTTTTAAACCTATCTATCAATTTTTGAACAAGGACCTTCGCCTGGCTAAACTTGAAATAAATATCCAGTCTACTTTTTCTGAAGTCATAAAAAAGAGGGGAATGAATAACAAAAGGGTCAATCCATCTTAAAGAAACGCGTTTACGTTGTAGGAAGATGCGAGAACCTTCGATTGCACCCGCAGACAAAGGGTTCGTCTGCCGCCTGTTAATATAATCGTAGATGTATAGCGGATCCCCTGTTATTTTGTTTTTGAAAATTGTTGAAGAAATATTCATAATACTATTCTCAATCGCAATCTCCTCCGGAGTCTGTTCATAAATCGCATTCTCAGCTTTTTGAGTCTTTTCATCCATCTCATTCTCAGCTTTTTGAGTCTTTGCAGCAATCTCATTCTCAGCTTTTTGAGTCTTTGCAGCAATCGCATTCTCAGCTTTTTGAGTCTTTTCATCCATCTCATTCTCAGCTTTTTGAGTCTTTTCATCCATCTCATTCTCAGCTTTTTGAGTCTTTGCAGCAATCTCATTCTCAGCTTTTTGAGTCTTTGCAGCAATCGCATTCTCAGCTTTTTGAGTCTTTGCAGCAATCTCATTCTCAGCTTTTTGAGTCTTTTCATCCATCTCATTCTCAGCTTTTTGAGTCTTTGCAGCAATCTCATTCTCAGCTTTTTGAGTCTTTGCAGCAATCGCATTCACAGTTTTTGGAGCCTGTGGATAAAACTCTGGCTGACCTTTTTGATCACGTTTCCTCCTCTTCAGAAACAGGTGGTCGAGGTCCTCCTCAATCTTTTCTCTAAAGATCCCAGAGTAAATCTCATAGTCATGCTCATGCTCGGGCTCATCCCCGTCCTCCTTAGGAGGAAGGTTGTGAGTCTGCCTGCGCATAAACTTCTGCAGGTCGCTGACTAATAGAAAGCCCCATCGAGGGACTTTTTTACCAACCTTTTCGTTCCAAAGTTCTTCTTCTTCCAACTTCATTAGCTTTTCCTTGTTGTTTTTTTGCTCTTCCCAATCAACTTCGTTCCAAAGTTCTTCTTCTTCATCAACTATTCCGTCCCTTTTAACATGAAATAATTTGAAAAAAGGATTAGAATAAAATTTGGTTTTTTCTAGTTGTTTTCGTTCTTTTCTGGTTACTAGCCCGTGCGCTCTCAGTTCATATTTTTGGGACTGGGGAAGGTAACCTGGAAGAAGGGTATCAATAATGCCATTTATAGCCCAGAAAATGCTACTAGGTTGGGAAGGTCCAAGAATCTTTCTTCCACGAGAGTTAGAAGTTTCACCGTTTTTTCTTCCACGAGATTTGAAAGTTTGACTTTTTTTTCTCCTACGATCTTGAGATTCTAAATATTTACCATATAAACGCCTTACAATCTTTAAGTTTCTTCTCCGAGCTTTATCTCTTTTCGTAAATTCATTCTGGAGGGACTGAGTCAAGTTAGGAACTGGATTCCCTGTGGGATCATCTGGGGCGCTTGTTTCGCTTATCGGTTTTTTTCCTTGGATTGTTTCGATTCGAGTAGGGCCAACCTCGGGTTTCATCAAGTGCAGAGGCAGCTCTTTGATTCTTCCACGACGGGGCCCATTCAAAAAAGGATCATACTGTGTTAGTAGGCAGGTTTTTTCAGTTTGATCAGTACAAACCCGAGTCCTTTTTTCGAGTATATCTCGAAAAAGAAATCCCGCGTCTAGAGCCTCAATTCTCTTTTTGAACTCATTATTTAAGTTTTTTTTTTTTTCTTCGTTCTTGTTAATCCAATTTTTGTCTAGTTCATCAAAGGAGGGTGTTTCTACTGTGGATGAAGATATCCTGTCCCTTTTCATCATTGCCTTGAAAAAAGACAAAGTAGGAAGATATGTAAAAGCTATTCTTTCTTTTCCATCGCTTCGGCATGTATCAAAAAAATATTGTGAGGCGCGCTCTCGTACAGCCGCTGTAACCAACTCATTTCTTATGTATCGGAATGGACGCTCCCATCGGTTAGGCCACAACAATGACATCGCAGTTTGTTCAATTAGACTTTCGAACGAGAAGGGTTGATCCCTTCTGTTTTCAACTTCAACTTCATTCAGATCCACATCCCGATCCACTTCCGAGTCCTTCAAACGGGTAGCGTGCCATTCTTTCAATTGCCATTTTTTTTTTATGTTTTTATTGATCGGATGATTCCTCAACCCGATCAAATCGTAAACAATTTCTTTTTGCTTCCTGAGATAGTCGGGTTCGACTGGTACTAAGACTATTCCGGTGAACTCGTTCGGCTTTAGGATGGGCAGGTACATTCGACCTGCATACATGAGGCAGATATGAAAGCATACAATAGTTATTACCCGACCCGGATTTCTCATCAGGTCTACTAACACCAAGTATTGCATTTCTGACACAAACCACTCCCAGTCTCGCACAAGGGCGGTAAAGTCGTGCCCAAGGTGTTTAGCAAGGTACTGATAAATCTTATTACGGTAGTTATTACAGTACTTAAGAAATTCTGACACAAGTTGGGCCAAAAAGGCCGGAAATTCTTCCCCAAGGTACTCCCCAAGGTACTTAGTAATGGACTGATTCAATTCTGACACAAGTTGATTCTGAGCGTGCCTCAAACGATATTTATATAGCCAGGCGAATACTCTTTGGAAGAATAAAAGAAAACACATTTGACCAATTGCCCAACCAACAAAACTACCCGTTAGAAAATCCAGCTTGTTGTTGGATCGATACAGATAAATGTGGCCTACTCTGGCTAACAGTGAACTTGTGAAAATAACCTGGTTGGATAATTGAAAAATGAAACTATTCAGGAAAAGGCTGAAAGTGCTGCTCGTATCTAGACTGCAATCAGGGTGAAAATTGTCAAAGAAATATACAAGCATAAGATAGGGTAGAAAGAAAGTCGTTATTGCATGCGGTATAGACAATAGTCGATGGAGAGGCGCATTATAGATCGATAGGACCCTGACGAGCTGTGCCAGAATAAAACCATATATTACTGCTAGCTTCTGCTCAGGCTCTGGGACGAAAAGTAAAAAAGAAGAAGGTCTAATCGAGAAGGTAGTTAGCAGCCCATAATAGAGGCCCACGCAAATTGCCGAATTGACTATCTTGATGCAAACTGTTACTAAAGATTCAAAAATCATGTTCCTCCCATAAATGATATTTTTGTTTTTGATGTTGCAATTCCAATTGTACTGGACAATTTCGAAGGAACATCGAATTCTTACGATAAGATATTTTGATAGTGTTACATAGTATCCAAGATAGGTCTTTCTTCATAATCAACAAGATAGCTATTTCTTCCTATTTCCTCTTCGTAGTCTATTAAGAACAAAACGGGTTTCCAATGGACAAAGTCAAAATTCCAACGGCTTTGGCTACTATAACCTTCCCGACCACGATTTTTTCTTTTTTCTATTTCACCTCGAAATACGAAATTGTATTCTACTAGGTATTCAACTAAGAAATAGAAATTCTAAAGAAAGAGTGGATTCCATCGTTTCTATGGTTACTTCTTAAACGGTGAGGTCTTCTCTATACACCGGAGCCTTTCACTTTATTTAATGAATGTTATTGGTAACTTGTATAGTTCACATTCTTTGGCTCTACCCATGAATTTTCCAGTAACTAGGCCTTTCACAACGAGATCTACATATACAGTAACGGTATTTAATTATGAGGATTGGCTGGGTAGCTGACCCTCTTAGTCCGTTCTTGCAAGAGCGCGGTCTGTTTTTCAATTTTCACCAAGATTTCCTCCGCTTAATGGATAACCATTTGCTACCAATGGAGAATTCTGAAATTGAGGTGATTGGATTGACACCAATGGAAACCATAAATTTCATACACAATGAAAGGCATAGGATCAATGATACTGGAAAATGTTTCTCTTTCCTTTGTTCTAGCTGATGATCTGAACGAGTCGCACATACACCCTAGTACACGTTCCTCGACGTTGAGGGCATCTCTTAAGAGCGGGGGATTTTGTGACATTTCTAATTGGCTGTCTTGTCTTTCTAATAAGTTGGTTAATAGTTGGCATGTTGAATCATATACATAATAGTATGGTTTAGATTGATCCTAACCGGATTCCTCCTATACCGGAATCCTCTTATTAAAGCCGGTCAGTAGGGGGAATCTCAAATCATGGATTTCCTAGCCCTCCCAGTCATCCGCTATAGAATCAACAATTCCATAAGTTCGGGCCTCTGTTGGTGTCATATAAGTATGTCTTTTCAGGTCGGCGATTCCCATCGATAGAGACCTGCGCGATCTTTGTGCATAATGGTAAAAGAGATTCACTCATGTATGGAATAAAGAAATAAACGACGTCATCTTTTATAAAAGAAATAATAAAAGAAAGAAAGAGAAAAGAATAAGAAGAAAATGTTTCTCAAAAAGAACTTACCTAAGTTTCGATTTTTGCAAACTAAAAAGTAGAGCAGAGAAACAAAAGTTAAGAAGAAAATGTTTCTCAAAAAGAACTTATCTAAGTTTCGATTTGTCCAAACTAAAAAGTAGAGCAGAGAAACAAAAGTTAAGAAGAAAATGTTTCTCAAAAAGAACTTACCAAAGTTTCGATTTTTGCAAACTAAAAAGTAGAGCCGAGAAACAAAAGTAACGTTAGTAGAAACTCCAAAGCACGAGTTATCGTAGGCATGTTTCCCTCCGGGGGTTCAAATAAAAGAAAGAGTTAATGATACACAGTAGGATACACCAAATGACATTCGGCGATGCAAAAGTTTTCGCAAGCGTTCTTGGTCGAAAAATGGGAATGAAATATCCCACTGAATTCAATTCCTTCGAAGTTTGAAAATACATGAATGTTCATTGTTTTTTCTTGCAAATCACGCGACGAGCCATTATTTATCCATTACTAAGAGATATTCTGACAATTACTTCTACCAAACGACTTCTAAAAAAAAAGAGATTCACTCATGTATGGAATAAAGAAATAAACGACGTCATCTTTTCTTCGAAAGGCTTCTTCCGCTTTACCCAATTATATGCTTGACTATAATTCCCGGGAGTAAGTGCTATAGCCTGTTTCCAATACTCAGCCTCTTGATCGAACCAAGCCTCAGCAATTTCAGAATCTCCCTGTCGAATGGCCAGTTCTCTCCGGTCAGTAGGGGTAATCTCAAATCAGGGATTTAATAGACCTCCCAGTCAGCCGCTATAGAATCAACAATTCCATAATTTCGGGCCTCTGTTGGTGTCATATAAGTATGTTTTCTCAGGTCGGCCATTATCATCGATAGAGACCTGCGCGATCTTTGTGCATAATGTGATATGACGTAGTTACGTAATTTTATCACTTCTTCTGCGTCCAGGCCTACGTCAAGCGGGATGCGCTTCTTTCGAAAAACACATTTTGGTTGATGAATCATTACCCTGATGATATAATCAAAGGTTTTTCTAGTTTGCCTGATAAAGGGAAGATAAAAGAAAGATAAAAGAATAAGAAGAAAAAAGATAGAATTGAACAACCGTACAGGCATCTTTTGTGCATTGCATACGGCTCTACAATCAAATTGATCCTTACCCTCTATCAAAGAAAGAGAAAAATAGGATCTATTAGACCTCGCTCAGTAAATGATCAAATTACCACCCTTCCTTTCATGGGAGTTCAAAACTACTATGATGGCTCCGTTGCTTTATATATGTCTTTTTTGTCTATGATTAAGCAATCCCAAAGTTGCTTTTTTATTTGATTAAATAAACTAAGGAAAAAAGAATCTTTTTTTTCACTCGTTCATAACAGAAAGATTGTTACTAGATCTCCGGTGTGAAAGCAAAAAAGTTTGTGACGCTGAACTGGACTCCCGATAGATAAGAAAAATCAGAAAGACCTTTTATCTCATACTACTCTCTCGATACATAATCTAATGCTTTGAAAAAACAATCAAAAACTTTCATATATCGAATTCAAAGTGCCATGCTATTATTACTTATATTACTTACTATTCATATTTCATATGGCGAAGGCATAGTCTTCTTTTTTCTCTCAAATAAAACCTCATTGGCGCCAAACGTGAGGGAATGCTAGACGTTTGGTTTGTGCTCCTCCGGACAGGATGAAAGAGGCCATTGAAGCGACTTTTCCCATGCCTAGTGTATGTACATCTGGTCGCACCGCTCGGCTAATATCATGCACAGCTATTCCATACACTACTGATCCACCAGGAGAGTTGATAAATAAAAATTGTTCTTTGGTATTATCCTCTAGATTGAGAAATACCATAAGACCCACAATTGTATTCGCGAGCTCCTTATCCAGCTCTTTGAATAAAAAAAGTGCTCTGTCTTGATAAAGTCGTTCGATTAGGGTCAAATTCTATTCCTTAGGAACCGTACAGGCGCCTTTTGACGCATACGGTTCCAAAATTTTGCGAAAAAAATCAATGTATAGATTCCAATCCCCTTTCGGATTTCATAGAATGCTCTTTCGGACTTCTCATTTGGATTCGATTTTCAATAAAGACGAGTCAATAATGACTGAAACTTATCGAATTCACTTTTCATTGATGTAGTCTTTCATCGAGATCCAATTCAAATCACGATGTCATTTGCTTGTTCCTAAATGGGCCTCGTTAATCTGAATCTTTTTAGGTTTATACTCTACTCCGGGTAAAGATCCATCCGCTTTTGATTTGCACATATAGAACAAATACTCCCATTACCACTTCTTTTTTCTCAATTCAGGCATTTCGGCAAATATTCCAGGTCTTCATGCATATTACTCGATTGATTAACAGAACAGTTTAAGATCATTTCTATTTACAAATAAGATTTCTTTCTAACTAGGAATCCATTTATGATATAAGGAGGAATGGTAGATAGATTACCAATTGGTTTTTTTAAACGGAGCCTGGATACTTCAATTTATTCGTCCAACCAAGCCAACCATAAATTATTCGAACGGCTAATAGTAATTTGAATGCCCCTAAAAAATGTATCTAATTGGACTTCACGCTCCAAATTTTGGATGATTCAATTAATCTTTCTTGGGCGAAATAGAGGATCTCTCAATCGGGGAGAGAACGGGGAAATCCCATATGAGCCAATATATCTGACAAGTCGCACTATAAGTCAACCCATTCCTCTTCCTCCTCTTGTTCCTCCTCTTCTTCTTCTCCGTCTTTTTCCTTTTTTATTCTTTCTACTTTTTCGACTTCTTCTTCTTCATCTACTTCTTCTTCTTGATCTACTTCTTCTTCTTCATCTACTTCTTCTTCTTGATCTACTTCTTCTTCTTCATCTACTTCTTTTTCTGCTGCTAGGCGGAATTTGATTATTTTTTCGAGGTATCCTTTTTTTTTAGGTTTATTTTGATAATTGATTTCAGGTTCAGGGTCAAGTGGCATAGGTGGGACTTTCGGAACACCAACTGGCATAAAATGAAAGACAAAATACAACTAAATTCACTTTGATGTGGAAACGTAAGAAGGGTTTTCTAGTTTTTCTAATATTGTCCTTTCTCAAAAATTCATAAAGAAAGACAGAATGAATAAGGTCAAATTATTCGAAATAGGCCCTTGTAATGATGAACCAGTACGGACACACTTGCTCATAGAAAAGGCCTCAACCTTCCCATTGCGTATTCTTACTTATTGAGTATATAATAAATCTGCTTATCCTTTTTCCTACCAACGGAATTGTTCCATTCTTCCCAATAGAAGAAAACAAAGATGAATAGTAACCCTTGCTCTGAACGAATCCCCGAAGGGAGGGGGACATAACATAGTCAGAGTCTAGTCTTTTCCAATGCAATAAAGTTGCGTAGTGTCTTTTTTCTTTGAGAAAGGGGTCTTTTCATGGGTTTGCCTTGGTATCGTGTTCATACTATCATATTGAATGATCCCGGCCGGTTGCTTGCTGTTCATATAATGCATACAGTTCTGGTTGCTGGTTGGGCCGGTTCGATGGCTCTATATGAATTAGCAGTTTTTGATCCTTCTGACCCCGTTCTTGATCCAATGTGGAGACAGGGTATGTTCGTTATACCCTTCATGACTCGTTTAGGAATAATCAATTCATGGGGTGGTTGGGGTATCACAGGAGGGACGATAACATATCCGGGTCTTTGGAGTTACGAAGGTGTGGCCGGAGCGCATATTGGTCATGGGTTGAGAACGGGAATTGAACTCTATGAGATCGAATCTACCGTTGTTCCTCAGTAGC